TACAACGCCAACATTGTTTGATTCCAAATTCAGAGCAATGCCTATTGTACCCTCTTCAAATTCTACTAATTCCCCTGCCATTACTTCATCAAGACCATGAATACGAGCAATGCCATCGCCTACTTGAAGTACGGTGCCGGTATTCACAATCGTGACTTCTCGATTATATTGTTCAATACGTTCACGGATAATATTACTAATTTCGTCGGCTCGAATGGTTACCATTAGTGTCTCTTAATTCTTTTTCGGAAACAAAGGGAGAAAAAAAAAAAAAAATAATGCCTACAGTAAAAGGGCTAATCAGTTATTTCTTTCATGGCCCCGAGCATGCCAATATTAGCACTGATGGTGCGTAAATGTAACTCGCTGTTCGAACAACTATTCAGAGTTCCTAGAGCTCCTTGTAAGGCTTGTTGGAAAACTCGCTGTCGGACCTGATTAATTGCTCTTTGTTGTTCAAAATGAATGGTTTCATTTTTGTAATTTTCTAATCGTTCCAAATTCTCATAAGTGGCATTAATCAAATTCTGTTTTTCTCGTTCTATCTCAGAGTATCCATTCACTCGAAACTCATCTGCTTCCATTTCCACTTTCCGTAAGCGAGCCCGGGCTTTTTCGAGCTGCTCAATAGCTCCTCCGCGTAGTTCTTCTGAATTTCGAATAGTACTCAGAATCCTCTGTTTTCGATTATCTAATAAATCACTTAATGAAAGTAGATTATTTTCCCATTCATTTCACAACTTCACTTCCATGATCTCTTCCCGAACCAAACATGAATCTTTCGATTCATTTGGCTCTCACGCTCAGTTACTTATGTTATGAGCATTCCCATATCTTTTAATGTAATGAGCTTACCCTCTCTTCTCTGTTCGTATTCCAAGATATGGAAACTGATACAAGACCAGAATATTCAGAGGACTCTTCCGACCAGACAAAAAAAATCTGTAATTGTCAGCAAAGTTGTTTTTTTTTCTTCAAATCCAAAAAATTCTTCTTATTTTATACATAGGTCGTCGATTCAGCATTGGATAAAAAAAGGGCGAGACACCCATTTTTCCAGTAAATGGTTCAAATCATTTTATCGATATGAGTGTTCTATATCGGATAAATTGCCAACTATTCATTTTGAAACCATCTCCGTACTAACGTAGTGGTAGAAAGAGTACCATGTTGTGCCTGGACTTCAGGCGGTTTAGCTTTAACCATGTTAATGGTCCCACATTATTGGTTGATAGAGAATCAAAGTTGATTTACCAATGAGTCACGAAATGCTATGGTTCTTACATATGATTTCTTAATTTATTCAGAAGTAATTCGTCGAGATCGTGCACCTTTCTTCCCTATTTATAAATAAAAAAAAAAGAAAGTGCAGCCGGTTGGATCCAGCCTATTCTTGAAATACACAACTCGCACACACTCCCTTTCCAAAAAAGATCAATACACCAAGCACTACACTTAGATTTATTAGATTTGTTGCTAAAATATCGGTATTCAACCCGAAACTCCCGGCGGATGGCCAGTAACCCAAGGAAACGAAAGAATCGGTTACATTTTTCATATGCTCTCCTCTTATAGATAGGACTAACAAAATCGAACAGAGTTCTTTTTGTATCACTTCGTCCCGTTTTTTTATTATTGATTTCTTTTTTTTATTAATTGACTTATTTTAAATATGAATATATTCATTTCATTTGAAATCATTTTCAAATTTCAAAAATGGATTCTTTATTATTATTTTATTTCAATTGAAGTTCCGAATAAGATACTTATTAGGTCCCCGGTTTCATGTCAATTGCGAAATACCTGCAACGCTTCCTAAAAGTCAAAAGGGGTTTCCATTAAATTAAGGACGGGAAGTGAGAAAGCGAGTGGATCTACTAATTCCTCATCCTCAAATCAGACCTTCCCCGGAGTATTGTCTCAACGAAGAAGTGGAGTGAAGTTTTGATATAATTCGAAGAAGCAAGCGGTAAGTCGACAGCAATAAAATAAGAAAAGAAGTACGTATTTTCACGTTTATAGAATAGGATTAAACAAAAGGATTCGCAAATAAAAGCGCTAATGCCACGACCAGTCCGTAAATTGTTAAAGCTTCCATAAAAGCCAGACTAAGCAATAAAGTACCTCGTATTTTACCCTCTGCTTCTGGTTGTCTCGCGATACCTTCTACGGCTTGGCCCGCAGCAGTACCTTGACCAACTCCAGGTCCAATAGAAGCAAGCCCTACGGCCAATCCAGCAGCAATAACGGAAGCGGCAGAAATCAGTGGATTCATGGTAAGTTCCTCGCACCAAAATAAAGAAATGGTTAATGATACAATCAACCAATGAATTATTACTTATTATTCCATCACTAAGATCCACCCGGTCAAAGTAACTAAGAACTCCGAATTGAAGTGATAATATACTGAATCATCAGAACTACTTCGATATCTCGTTTTTAGTTCCTATCCATGGAGTCTTTGGAAATCCATACGGTTCTAGTTCTTCCATTTCTTTGT